TATATTTATTTTATGTATAATTTTAAAGTTACTTGCTCTGGAAATTTATTACGCTAATTTCTTTAAGTTGAATAAATTTTGATTGAGAAGTTGCTTATTTTATTTTTATCTTATATAATATAATATAAATTATTTATTAATATGTATATATTTAATTAAATACATCATTATAAGTTTTATTTATTTAATATTAATTGATTATTTGTATTTATATATTTATCAAGAGTTATAGCTACCTATTTTTTTAGGCAAAAGAAATGATTTTATAATAAAATATTTATTGTAATATATGAAAAAATATTTTATATTATATATATATGATATAACTAATAAGATGTATTTAATTAATATTATTTCTATATTAATATAATTATTTATTATAATATAGATAATAATCATATATTATGAAATTACTTATATTTAATTAAATATAATTATATATTTATTAAGATAATGGATATAATTGTATAAAAATACATATTATATTAAATATAGTATTGTACTAAATTAAATATTTTATATTATTTAATCTTTCTTTATTTAAGGAGTGAAAAGAAAGATTAAATGAAAGAAAGAAAGAAAGAGAATGAAACATTTATTAGTATACATGTTCCATATCTATATTTAATTATATATAATAGAGAAGTTGTTGTTGTCATGTGAGGAAGTTTAATTCTGATATTTTTTAACATTTTTAATGTTTATTTTTATTTGTTTTCTTAAATTAGTTGTTATTTTTAAATTTTTGTTTTTAATTTTTACTATATATGTTTCATTTATTTTCTTAAAGTTTTATTCTTGCTTGTTTATTCACTTTTTCTTTGTATTATATGCAAGTTTTGTAATACTAAATGTTCTTTTTGCAGTGATTTGCTTTAATTATCAAGTTATTTTGGAATTAGCAATTGATTTAGTATTGGCATATTTCGTGCCAGCAGCCGCGGTTATACGATTAATACAAGTGAATATTATTGGTTATAACAGTTGTTTGAATTTTTGAGTTTAAAGTTTAAATTATAAGGTGAAATTTGATTTTGTTTTATGACTCTTCTCATGATTCTGTGAAACTTAAAATATAAACTAGGATTAGATACCCTACTATTTTAAGTGTTAAATTTTCTTACCTGGGTATTAATAGTTAAGGTCTTTAAACCCAAAGAATTTGGCGGTATCTCATTCCATTCAGAGGAACCTACCCCGTAATTGATAATACACGATTAACTTTACTTAATTAATTTGTTTGTATATCTCCGTTATCAGAAAATCTTTTTGGAGTTATAATTTTCTTAATCTATGATTATAGAGTATTTCAGGTCAAGGTGCAGCTAATAATTAAGTGGAGGTGGGTTACAATAAGTTTTTATTTACTATGGATTTGATAGTGAAAAATTTTAATGAAGGTGGATTTGATAGTAATTTGATTTAACTAATTTATTTGATATTGGCTCTGAGGTGTGTACACATCGCCCGTCGCTCTCATTATTTAATGTTTGTAATTTATGACTTTAATTTAGATGAGATAAGTCGTAACATAGTAGATGTACTGGAAAGTGTATCTAGTAAGGTAATCAAGACGTGACTTAATAGTAAAGTTATTCACTTACACTGAATTTATTTCTGTGCAAATCAGGATGTCTTGATTATATATTATATTATTTTTATTATTGGTTTTATCTTTATTTAATAAAAATAATTTTATAGTTTTGTGTGTCTTAGTATATTTTCTAGAATGGATTATAATTATTATAGTTTATTAGTAATGTAATTGGTTTATGAAATATTTATTTAAATAGTTAAAAGTAGATTTATTTTCTGGTACCTTTTGTATCAGGGTTTATCAAAATTATGGTTTTTATTATTACTATTCTCAATTTGGGTTGATTTATAAATAAATTAAATTTAATGTATCATAATTATTATTAATTTATTTATAGAAATGAAATGTTAATCGTTTCCTAATATATTTAGTTTTCTGATAAAAAATTGAATTTTTTATAGTTTATGTTTTGTTTAATTTTTAAATTAACAATATTTACTTATTAATTCTTTAGGGGATAAGCTCTGAAGATATTTATCCTATAATTTATTAGATTTTAATAAAATAATAAGCTTTAAACCAGCTATTTTTTGATTACGTTTTAGTTCATTATTTATTATTTTGATTTTATAATGATTTTAGGTTTTTTATTAGAATGATAAATTAAATTTTATAATTTTTGTAATAATGATGGAATTAGTATATTATTATTGTTTGAAGTATTTAATTTTACCAATTTATTATAAGGAATTTGGCAAAATTAATTTCCGCCTGTTTATCAAAAACATGTCCTTTTGATTTATATTTTTAGGTCTGGCCTGCTCACTGATGAATTTAAAGAGCCGCGGTATTTTGACCGTGCAAAGGTAGCATAATCATTAGTCTCTTAATTAGAGGCTGGAATGAATGGCTTGACGAGAAATTGACTGTCTCTTAATAATTTTTATAATTTAACTTTTGAGTCAAAAGGCTTAAATTTTTCTTTAGGACGAGAAGACCCTATAGAGCTTGACATTGTATTTATATATAGTTTTTGGTAGGTCTTTCTATATTTAGTGGTAATGTTTTGTTGGGGTGACATGAAGAATAAATAAACTCTTCATTATTAATTCATTGATTTATGTTTATTTTGATCCATAATTTATGATCATAAGATTAAGTTACCTTAGGGATAACAGCGTAATTGTTTTTGAGAGCTCGTATCGACAAAGCAGATTGCGACCTCGATGTTGGATTAAGAAAAGTTTTAGGTGCAGTAGTCTATTAACTAGGTCTGTTCGACCTTTAAATTCTTACATGATCTGAGTTCAGACCGGCGTGAGCCAGGTCGGTTTCTATCCTAAGTTAAATTATATTCATATTAGTACGAAAGGACCATATGGTTGAAAAATTTTTTATTAAATTGATTAAAATTAATTTTTACTATTTTGACAGATAAATGTGTTGAATTTAGAATTCATTTATGTAGTTTTTCTACAAATAGTATTGATATTTTATGATTTATTTATATTTGTTTTAAATTTTGTCCTTTTAGTTATTTGTGTTTTAATTAGTGTGGCTTTTTTAACCTTATTAGAGCGTAAAGTGTTAGGTTATATTCAGATTCGAAAAGGTCCTAATAAGGTTGGTTTTGTTGGTATTCCTCAGCCTTTTAGTGATGCTATTAAGTTAATTTGTAAGGAGCAACCGATTCCGATTATATCAAACTATTTAATATATTATTTTTCTCCTGTTTTTAACTTAATGATTTCTTTAGTTATTTGGGTTATTTTCCCTTATTTAACTTATATATGTTCTTTTTCTTATGGATTTTTGTTTTTTTTATGTTGTACTAGCTTAGGGGTTTATACTGTAATAATTGCTGGTTGATCATCTAATTCTAATTATTCATTATTAGGTTCTTTACGTTCAGTTGCTCAAACTATTTCATATGAGGTTAGATTAGCTTTGATTTTATTATCTTTAATTATTTTAATTGGAAGATTTAATATATTTGATTTTATAGTTTATCAACTTTATTGTTGATTTATTGTTATTTCTTTTCCTTTATCTTTATCTTGTTTTGCTTCATGTTTGGCTGAAACTAATCGTACTCCATTTGATTTTGCTGAAGGTGAATCTGAGTTAGTATCTGGTTTTAATATTGAATATGGTGCTGGTGGTTTTACTTTGATTTTTTTAGCTGAATATACTAGAATTATTTTTATGAGAATGTTATTTACATTAATTTTTTTAGGAGGTGATTTTTATTCTTTTGTATTTTTTATTAAGCTTGCTATTATATCATTTGGGTTTATTTGGGTTCGTGGTACTTTACCTCGGTTTCGTTATGATAAATTAATATATTTGGCTTGAAAGAGATTTTTACCTTTGTCTTTAAATTTTTTTATTTTTTATGTTGGTTTTAAGGTTTTAATAATTTCTTTTATTTATTTGAATTTTTTTAGAATAAGTTAATAGGAGAATTGAACTTCTAATTTTATGTTTTCAAAACATATGCTTTCCTTAAGCTAATTAACTTAATATTCTTTAATTAATTTATCTCATGCATTTGCTACATGGACATTAATCAGGAAATAAGTAAAATAAACGATTGTTAAAATTTGTCCTGTTATAATATAAGGTTCTTCTACTGGTCGTTTTCCAATTCATGTTAATAAACATACAACAATTACTATAATTCAAAATAAAATTTGATTAATAGGGTAAAATTGAATTCCTCGAAATGGTGTTTTATTATAAAATGGTAGAATTATTAAGATTCTAATTGATAGGAATAATGCGATAACACCTCCTAATTTATTAGGAATTGATCGGAGAATAGCGTATGCAAATAAGAAATATCATTCTGGTTGAATATGGACTGGTGTTACAAGAGGATTAGCGGGTACAAAGTTGTCTGGGTCTCCTAATATATAAGGATTCAATAGACATAAAATAATTAATAAAGATGTTATTAATACAAAAGTAATTGAATCTTTAAATGTGAAATAAGGGTGAAAAGGAATTTTTTCAATATTTCCATTTAAACCAATTGGGTTATTTGATCCTGTTTGTTGGAGGAAGAATAAATGGATTGCAGCTATAGCTGCAATAATAAAAGGTAAAACGAAATGAAATGTAAAGAATCGATTTAATGTTGCATTATCTACTGCAAAACCTCCTCATACTCATTGAACTAAATCTGTTCCTAAATAAGGAATTGCTGATAATAGATTGGTAATTACTGTTGCTCCTCAGAAGGATATTTGTCCTCAAGGTAAAACATATCCTATAAAAGCAGTTGCTATGACTAGGAATAAAATAACTGTTCCAATTATTCATGTATGTATATACATATATGATCCATAATAAATTCCTCGTCCTACATGCAAATAAATGCAGATAAAAAATATAGATGCACCATTTGCATGTAGTGTTCGGATAATTCACCCATTGTTTACGTCTCGACAAATATGAACTACTCTTCTAAAAGCTATTTCAATATTTGGTGTGTAATGTATTGCTAAGAATAATCCGGTTACAATTTGGATCACTAAACATAGTCCTAATAGTGATCCAAAATTTCATCAGAATGAAATGTTAGTTGGTGCTGGTAAATCAATTAAGGAATTATTTAAAATTTTAATTAAAGGATGTCTTAATCGTAAAGGTTTATTCATTAGTGATTTATCTTATTTTACGAATTGGCCCTTGATTAATATTAGTGATTTTTACTACTGCTACTAATGCGAGAAATAGATAAATTATTATTATTATTGTAATAATAGATGTCGGTAAGTTATATAGTTTTTCAAGAGATAGAGTTATTTCTTGATAATTAATATAATTATTAATATTTATAGTTTCTGTATTTTTAATAAAATCTATAAATATTATTTTATCTATAATTACTATAGTAGTTACCATAATTAATAGTAAAATGGAGGCAATTACTATAGTAATTAACTTAGGTTTAAATATTTCATTTGATGCAATTCTTGTAATATAAATAAATAAAACTAACATACCACCTAAAAATGTTAAAAATAGGATATATGAAAGTCAAAATCTTTCTATCATTGTTCCTGTTATAATTCCAACAAGGAAAGTTTGTATAATAATAAATATTATTATTGATATAGGATGATTTAATTTAATAAAGTTTAAATTTATTATATTCGATATTGTTATAATTATTATTTTAATCATTTCAGGTGTTAGTTTTATTAAAAATATTGGTTTTGGAGACCAAAGATAGGAAGTTTTCTACTCCTGAAGTTTTAAAAGTGGGGGCTTGTCTTATTTCCGGTTTACAAGACCGGCGTTTTTTTTAAACTATTAAAACTAATGTTTATATTTTCTATTTTTACTTCTTTGTTAATTTATTTTTCTGGTATTTACGTTTTTTCTTCTAAGCGTAAGCATTTATTAATAGTTTTGTTGAGATTGGAATATATTGTTCTTTCTCTTTTTATATTGGTTATTGTTTTTTTAATTGAGTTTGATTTTGATTATTTTTTCCCTATTATTTTTTTGGTTTTTTCTGTTTGTGAAGGTGCTTTAGGTTTATCTATTTTAGTTTCTATAATTCGTTCTCATGGTAATGATTTTTTTAATTCTTTTGTGTTATCTTTATGTTAAAGTACTTATTTATAATTATTTTTTTGATCCCTCTTTGTTTATTAAATAATTGTTGATGATTGGTTCATTCATTAATGTTTTTATTAAGTTTTGTTTTTATGGTTTTGATTTATTCTTATGCTGATTTAAATATAATTAGATATTTTTTTGGTGTTGATTATTTTTCTTTTAGTTTGATTTTATTGAGTTTTTGGATTTGTTCTTTAATAATTACTGCTAGAGGTTCAGTTTATTTATCTTCTTATCATTCTAATTTTTTTGTTTTTATTGTTTTGTTTTTATTAGTTATGTTGTATTGTTCTTTTTCTAGTTTAAGATTATTATCTTTTTATATTTTTTTTGAGGCTAGATTGGTTCCTACTTTATTATTAATTTTGGGTTGGGGATATCAGCCTGAGCGTTTGCAGGCAGGTGTTTATTTAATTTTTTATACTTTGGTTGCTAGATTACCTTTGTTATTGGTTTTGTTTAGGATTTATAGTGTTTCTAATACTCTTTATTTTCCTTTATTGTTTGACTTTGGTTCATATTATTTTATATTTTATGTTTTTATTGTTTTGGCATTTTTGGTAAGGATACCTATATTTTTAGTTCATCTTTGACTTCCTAAGGCTCATGTGGAGGCTCCAATTTCTGGTAGAATGATTCTTGCTGGTGTGTTATTAAAATTGGGTGGTTATGGTATTTTTCGTGTTATAAAGGTTATTACTTATTTGGGTTTGAAGTTTAATTATTTTTGATTGTCGTTAGGTCTTTCTGGTGGTGTTATTGTTAGATTTATTTGTTTTCGTCAAGTTGATTTGAAGTCTTTAATTGCTTATTCTTCTGTTGCTCATATAAGAATGGTTATTGGTGGTTTAATGACTATGAATTGGTGGGGTTGTTTAGGTTCTCTTTCTTTAATGGTTGGTCATGGATTATGCTCTTCTGGTTTATTTTGTTTGTCAAATATTATTTATGAACGTTTAGGTAGACGAAGAATATTAATTAATAAAGGTATAATTAATCTTATGCCAAGAATGGCTCTTTGATGATTTCTTCTTAGATCATCAAATATAGCTGCTCCTCCTTCTTTAAATTTATTAGGTGAATTGAGATTATTAAATAGAATTATATCTTGATCTTCTTTTATATTTTTGGTATTAATTTTTTTATCTTTTTTTAGAGCTGTTTATACGTTGTACATGTATTCTTATTCTCAGCATGGGTTTTATTATTCAGGTATTTATACTTGTTCTCTTGGTTATTTACGTGAATATCATCTTTTATTATTACATTGATTACCTTTAAATATTTTATGTTTAAAGGGTGAATATTTTTATTTTTAATTGGCTTAAGTATTTTAATTAAAATGTTGTTTTGTGGAATCAATGATATGAGTTTTTCATCTTAGGTCGTGTATTTATTTTCTATTTGTTCATTGAGTTTTTTTTCTTTATTTTTATCAAGAACTTTAATTTTTCTTTTAGGGATTTATTATTTAATTTATGACTATAGAGTTTTTGTTGAGTGAGAGCTTTTTAGTTTAAATGGTTCAATGGTTGTTATGACATTTATTTTTGATTGAATATCTCTTATTTTTATATCTTTTGTTATATATATTTCTTCTTTAGTGATTTATTATAGAGAGGATTATATATCTGGTGAGAGGAATATAAATCGTTTTATTATTGTTGTTTTGATATTTATTTTGTCAATAGGTTTTTTGATTATTAGTCCCAACCTAATTAGTATTTTATTGGGTTGGGATGGTTTAGGTTTAGTTTCTTATTGTTTAGTTATTTATTATCAGAATGTAAAGTCTTATGGTGCTGGTATATTAACTGCTTTATCTAATCGCATTGGTGATGTTGCTATTTTAATTTCAATTGCTTGGATATTAAATTTTGGAGGTTGAAATTATATTTATTATTATAGATTTATTTCAAATTCTTTTGAGATGAGGGTTATTACTATATTAATTGTTCTTGCGGCTATAACTAAGAGTGCTCAAATTCCTTTTTCTTCTTGACTTCCTGCTGCTATGGCTGCTCCTACTCCTGTTTCTGCTTTGGTTCATTCTTCTACTCTTGTTACTGCTGGTGTTTATTTGTTAATTCGTTTTAGTCCAATATTGGATGTTTATAATTGTGGATGATTTTTATTGTTGATTGGTTGTATAACAATATTTATAGCTGGTCTTGGAGCTAATTTTGAATTTGACTTAAAGAAGATTATTGCTCTTTCTACTTTAAGTCAGCTTGGTTTAATAATGAGAATTTTGTCTATGGGTTATTTAAAACTTGCTTTTTTTCATCTTTTGGCTCATGCGTTATTTAAAGCATTATTATTTATATGTGCAGGTTCAATAATTCATAATTTAAAGGATTCTCAGGATATTCGTTTTATAGGTTCAATTGTTAATTTTATGCCATTAACTTCTGTTTGTTTTAATGTTTCAAGATTATCTTTGTGTGGTATGCCTTTTTTGGCCGGTTTTTATTCAAAGGATTTAATTCTTGAGATAGTTTGTTTAAGATGAGTTAATTGTTTAATTTTTTTTTTATTTTTCTTTTCTACTGGTTTAACAGCTTCTTATTCTTTTCGTTTATTTTATTATTCTATGTCGGGGGATAATAACTTTTATTCTAGTTTTTCTTTTGATGATAAGGGTTATTATATTTCTTTTGGAATAATCTCTTTGTTGTTTGTTGCGGTTTTTGGAGGTAGATTTTTATCTTGACTAATTTTTCCTATTCCTTATATAGTTTCTTTACCTTATTATTTGAAGTTTTTGACTATTATTGTTGTTTTATTAGGTTCTTATCTAGGTTATTTTATTTCTGATGTAAATTTTTCTTATGATTTATTTTCTTTGAATTTGTTGTCGTTTGTTAAATTTGCTGGTTCTATATGATTTATACCTTTTCTTTCTACTAATTTTGTAAAATATTTACCTTTAAAGGTTGGTTATTATTCATCAAAATCTTTCGATTGTGGTTGAGGTGAATTATTTGGTGGTCAGGGTATATATAGAATGTTTATTTATTTAATTAATTATATTCAATCTTGATATGATTCAAATTATAAAATTTATTTGTTAACATTTATTTTTTGAATGTTTGTTTTAGTTATATTATTTTTTTTATATTACTTAAATAGCTTATATTTAGAGCGTGACACTGAAGATGTTAATGAAATAATTTTATTTTTAAGTATTTATAAATATGATTATATTATTTTTACAGTGAAAATGTAATGTTTTATTTAAACTATATAAATAATAGAAATGTTAACGGAGTTTAACCGCTAATATAAAAAGTTAGCAGCTTTTATATTGTCTTTACATTTCCTTAATTGGAACTTTTAGTTCAATTATATTATTAACAGTAATATGCCTCTATTTTGGCTTCAATTAACCTATAATAAATAAGGGTATGTTTTACCAATTTTTCAGGTCGAAACTGACTGCAATGATTCGCTTCTTATTTTTTATTAAGGTTAATTGAATACTCAATACTTTTTGAATGCAACCCAAATGTTATAATTAACTATAACCCTATTCTGCTCATTGAAGAGCTCCTTGATTTCATTCATGATATAGTCCTCCAAGTAATACTATAATAAAGAATAATGTTGATATTGTTCATATAATGATGTTTGATGTTTTTATAATAATTACAATTGGGAGAATTAATGCGATTTCTACATCAAAGATCAAGAAGATTACTGCAATTAAGAAGAATCGTAATGAGAAAGGTATTCGTGCTGATCTTTTTGGGTCAAAACCGCACTCGAATGGTGATCTTTTTTCTCGATCATTAATTATTTTTTTAGATAGAATTGTTGCAATTGTTATTACTACTATTGGGATAATAAAGCTGATAATTACTCTTATTGATATAACTATAATTATTTTTCTTGACTATTATTCAAGCTTTTTGATTGGAAGTCAAATGTACTATTTATACTAGAAAAATATTATCTACCTCATCAGTAGATTGAAATATATAAGAACAATCATACTACATCAACAAAGTGTCAATATCATGCTGCTGCTTCAAATCCAAAATGGTGATTTGGGGAGAATTGATTTATTGAATGACGGATTAGGCATGTTGTTAAAAAGATTGTTCCAATAATTACATGAAGTCCATGGAATCCTGTTGCAACAAAAAATGTAGATCCATAGACTGCATCAGCAATAGTGAATGGGGCTTCTCAATATTCATATGCTTGAAGTAAGGTGAAGTATATTCCTAGAATTACTGTGAAAAATAATCCTTGTAATGCTTGGGTGTGGTTAGATTCTATAAGTCTATGATGTGCTCATGTTACTGTTACTCCTGAGGCTAGAAGAATTGCTGTATTAAGTAAAGGAATTTGTATAGGGTTGAATGGTTGAATTCCTATAGGTGGTCATAGTATTCCTAATTCTACTGTTGGTGCTAATCTTCTTCTAAAGAAAGCTCAAAAGAATGATATAAAGAATAGTACTTCTGATGCAATAAATAAGATTATTCCTCATCGTAAACCAATTGAAACAAATCCTGTATGTAATCCTTGATAAGTTCCTTCTCGTACAACGTCTCGTCATCATTGAATTATAGTAAGTAATGTAATTCCTATTCCAATTAAAAATAAATTGATATTGAATAGGTGAAATCATTTAGCTAGTCCTGAAACTAGGACTATTGCTCCAATAGCTCCTGTTAGTGGTCAAGGTCTATAATCGACTAGGTGAAATGGGTGATTTGAGTGAGTTGTTAACATAAGTTTAATATACTTCTCTAGAATATAATGTTCTTAAAATTGAGAATACATATGCTTGGATTATTGCTACTGCTGATTCTAGGATTAATAATAGTATTTGTCCAATAATTAGCATTGAAATTAAATTTATTGTCATTGATGGTCCAGTATTACCAAGGAGTGTTAATAACAGGTGCCCTGCAATTATATTTGCTGCTAGTCGCACTGCTAAAGTTCCTGGTCGAATAATATTTCTAATAGTTTCAATTAATACTATAAATGATATTAATGCGGGTGGTGTTCCTTGTGGAACTAAATGTGCGAATATATGGTTTGTATTATTGATTCATCCAAATAATATAAATCTTAGTCATATAGGTAGTGCGATTGCGAATGTTAATGCTAGATGTCTAGTTCTTGTGAAGATGTAAGGAAATAGTCCTATGAAATTATTAAATATTATTATAATAAAGATTGAAATGAAAATGAATGTTGTACCATTAAATGATTTTGGTCCTAGTAGAGTTTTAAATTCATTATGTAAAGTTAAGTTTATCTTGTTTCATAAGGTATTGATTCGTGATGGTGTTAATCAGAACAAAGATGGGATTATTATTAGTCCAATGAATGTTCTAGTTCAATTTATTGATAAATTAAAGATATTAGTTGATGGGTCGAAAGTTGAAAATAAGTTTGTTATCATTTTCAGATTAAATTCTTTCTTTTAGTTATTTTTTTATCTGCACTTTTAATTTTATTAGTTTTGTAAGAGAAGAAATTTATTTGATTGAATAGAATTAATGTAATCGAGAATATAATAAATAAGGAGAATCATATTAGTGGAGATATTTGAGGGATTTAGATTGATTCCTCATCAGAAGTAGGTGTTAATTTACTATTTTTTGGTTTAAGAGACCATTACTTACTTTCAGTCATCTGATGTTCAAGGTGTACTAATATTTAGTTATTTTAGATTGACATTCTAATGTTATTAATTAACTAACTCCTTATATTATCTTAGATAATCATTTAATGAATAAGTTTACAGAAGTTCTTTCAATTACGATTGGTATAAATCTGTGATTTGCTCCACAGATTTCTGAACATTGTCCAAAAAATAAACCAGGTCGGTTTATAGTAAATGTTCCTTGATTTAGTCGTCCTGGTGTAGCGTCAATTTTGATTCCTAATGCAGGAACTGCTCATGAATGTAGAACGTCTGATGCTCTAGTAAGGACTCGTACTTCTGTATTTATAGGTAAAATTGTTCGGTTGTCTACATCTAGTAGGCGAAATCCTTCATTTTCCAAATCTCTTTCTGGTGTTATGTAGGTGTCGAATTCTACATCAATAAAATCTGAATATTCATATCTTCAATATCATTGTCGTCCAATTGTTTTAATTGTAATTATTGCGTCTACAGAGTCATCTAATAGATATAATAGTCGTAGTGATGGTAATGCAATAAAAATTAATGTGATTGCAGGTAATGCGGTTCAAATTGTTTCAATTAGGTGTCCATGTAGTATATTGCGATTACTATAATTAATTATTAATATATAACTTAGTGAATATCCTACAATTACAGTAATTAATAGTAATACAACTATTGTATGATCATGGAAGAATGATAATTGTTCTATTAATGGTGAAGCTCCATCTTGTAGTGATAAATTTGATCATGTTGCCATAAATTTTCTAATAAAAGGTTAAACCTTTATATTTAGAGCTTAAATCTATTGCACTAATCTGCCATATTAGAAACTAGAAATTAAAGGTAATTCTGAATAACTGTGTTCTGCAGGTGGATTATTTTGTAACCATTCTGTTGAACTTCTTATGTTAGCTCTAAATATGATGGTTCGGTTTGTAATTATTCTTTCTCATATAATTACAATAAATATAATGATTCCAACAATTGAAATTGTTGATCCAATACTTGAGATTACATTTCAAGATGTATAGGCGTCTGGATAATCAGAATATCGTCGTGGTATTCCTGCTAAACCAAGGAAATGTTGAGGGAAGAAAGTCAAGTTTACACCAATGAATATAATGGTAAATTGAATTTTTAATCATGTATTATTTATTGTTAATCCTGTAAATAAGGGGTATCATTGGATAATACCTCCTATAATTGCAAATACTGCACCTATTGATAATACATAATGGAAATGTGCAACTACATAGTAAGTGTCATGAAGTACAATGTCTAGGGATGAGTTTGCTAATACTAGCCCTGTTAACCCTCCAATTGTAAATAGAAAAATAAATCCAAGGGCTCATAATAGAGGTGGGTTAAATTTGAATTTAGTTCCATACAATGTTGCTAGTCATCTAAAGACTTTAATACCTGTAGGTACAGCAATAATTATTGTTGCTGATGTAAAGTATGCTCGTGTATCTACATCTATACCTACTGTGAATATATGATGTGCTCATACAATAAATCCTATTAGTCCAATTGATAGTATGGCATAAATTATTCCTAATGTCCCAAATGATTCAATTTTTCCTCTTTCTTGACAAACGATATGTGAGATAATACCAAATCCAGGTAGGATTAGAATATAAACTTCTGGGTGTCCAAAGAATCAGAATAAGTGTTGATATAGGATTGGATCACCCCCTCCGGCTGGATCAAAGAATGATGTATTTAAATTACGATCAGTTAGTAATATTGTGATTGCTCCGGCTAGAACGGGTAGAGATAGAAGTAAAAGTAGTGCTGTAATTGCTACTGATCATACAAATAATGGTGTTTGGTCTAGTGTTATTCTTTCTGATCGTATATTAATAGCTGTTGTAATGAAGTTTACTGCCCCTAAAATTGACGATACACCTGCTAGATGTAATGAAAAAATTGCTAAGTCTACAGATGCTCCTCCATGGGCAATGGCTCTTGCTAGTGGTGGATATACAGTTCATCCAGTACCTGCTCCTATATCAACTATTGAGGATATAATAAGGAGGGTTAATGATGGTGGTAGTAGTCAAAATCTTATATTATTTATTCGTGGAAATGCTATATCTGGGGCTCCAATTATTAAAGGTACAAGTCAATTTCCAAATCCTCCAATTATAATAGGTATTACTATGAAGAAAATTATTACAAATGCATGAGCTGTAATAATTACGTTATATACTTGGTCATCTCCAATTAAGGATCCAGGTTGTCCTAATTCTGCTCGAATAATTATTCTTATAGATGTTCCCACTATTCCGGCTCATGCCCCGAACATAAAATATAAAGTACCAATATCCTTATGATTTGTCGAAAATAGCCATTTTTGCGGTAAGATGGCTGAACTAATAGGTGATAGACTGTAAATCTATTTATGAGTGAATCTCTCTTACTAATTGGTTGGTTGGCTTTATATTCAAAAATGATATTAGACTGCAATTCTAAAGGTGTAAGTAAAATATACTAAGGCCTAAAAGATCTTCTTTTAATTATAACTTTGAAGGTTACTAGTTTCATTAACTTAAGTCCTTAGTATAATGAAACTATGGCCGAGGTACAAATTAATCCTAATGTTGAGATTATTACTATTGATGGTAATATAAATCAATTTTTATTTGATTTAATTCTTATTGATCATGAGTTTTCTGTGTAAGATATGATTAGTGCTGAAAATCTAATTCGAATATAATAGTAAAGTGTAATAGTTGTTAAAATTACTATAATTGATATGATTGTTGTTATATTGTTTTCAATGAGTAATTGAATTACAATTCATTTTGGTAAAAATCCTAGAAATGGGGGTAACCCTCCTAATGATAGGAGTGATAAAAATATTATGAATTTAATCTCTGTTTTTATATTTCTTGCTGAGTAGATTTGATTTAAGAGAAATAAATTTATGCTTTTAAATAAAAGGACTATAATAATTCTTAGTATTGAGTAGATAATAAAATATATTTCTCAGACATTTTCTCTAACAATTAGTGATCTAATTATTCATCCTAAATGTCTAATTGATGAATATGCTAAGATCTGTCGTAGGGATGTTTGGTTTAAACCTCCTAAAGCTCCAATAATAATTCTTAAGATACTAATTGTAAAAATGAATGTTGTTATTTGGATACAATATGATAGAACTATTATTGGAGCGATTTTTTGTCATGTTATTAGTACTAAACAGTTAATTCATCTTGATATTCTCATTACTTCTGGGAATCAGAAATGAAATGGTGCAGCACCAATTTTCAATAATAATCTGGATCTGATTATTATTGATGGAATTATTTCTTTTTCCCACTCGATCTGATTATTTATTTGAATCAGCAAGATCGAGAATAATAATATTGTTGATGCTATTGCTTGAACAATAAAATATTTAATTGCTGATTCATTTATTATTATGTTTTTATTATTGGCTAATATGGGAATAAACGAGAGTAAGTTGATCTCTAGTCCTATTCAAACACCTAATCAGGTGTTTGATGAGATGGACAGGATCGTTCCTATCATTAATGTAGATAGGAAGAGAAGTTTTATGGAGTTGTTGTTCATTAAAAAGGAGAAGGTTATTACTTCTATAAACGGGGTATGAACCCATTAGCTTATTTAGCTTACCTTTTTTTTTATTAATTTTACATTAAGGTGTAAGATGCACGTCAGTTTTTGATACTGAAAGTGTTAGTTTGATTCTATCTAATGTAAAATTAATGAGGGTAATATTGATTACTTTATTTATCCTATCAAGATAATCCTTTATTCAGGCACCTCATT